AAGGAAATGCCAGAATTTTACATTTCTAGGATCAACCAACTGAGGTTTTGTCGTTATAAAATATTAGATTCTTATAAAATATTAGATTCTATAGAAGCAATGATAAATAGATACGAATAGAGATAAATAGATACGAATAGAGCGCAAAAAAGGGGGGAAATAAAAAACAAAGTATAGAAAAGTTATACAAAATTTTATACGAATCACTGCCCCCTTTTTTTATTTCCTTAATTTAATTTCGTTTGATTAGGGCAAAGTTACTTAAAAACCTCCGCCTTCTTTAAAATATCCCGAACAGTTCCTGTAGGCTGAGCGCCTTTTTCAAGGAAATATAGAATAGCGGGAACATTTAAACAGCTTTGCTTCTTTATCGGATCATAAAAACCCACTTTCCGAAGATCTCTTCCTTCTCTTCGGGATCGAACATCAATTGCAACGATTCGATAGACGGCTCATTGGGATAGATGTAAGTAAATGAAGAAGACCCCCCCCCTAGAAACGTATAGGAAGTTTTCTCCTCGTACGGCTCGAGAAAAAATGATTCGAGGTTTTGTCTATGTATAGAATTCTAATGAATGGAAAAAGGGTTGATAAAATCAATTAGACTAGGATTTCACTCATTTTTTTCTTCGTTCTTCCTAAAAAAAAAAAAAGAAAAAATCATTTGTACTCATAACTCAAGTTGGATAATTCTCAAATAGCTCAAAAGAAAACCAAATCTTTAAGCAATTTATTTCATTTATTGAATGGTCTTTAACCCCCCTTTTGTTTGTCTCGTTTAAAATACAATCATCTATTTGGATTTGGATTCTTTATTCTGATCCAGTTATTGAGACAATGGAAACGGCGTTTCCTTGTTCTGGGATCCTTTTTCTTTGTTTTAAATCATTGGGTTTAGACATTACTTCGGTGCTTCTTAATCCTTCCAACAAAATGGCAGCAACATACCCCTTTTGTGATTTCTTTCTATCAAAGAATCATACGAATGGTTGATTCCCCGTGATACACTTTGAATCGAAAGAGTTTTATCAATTCCAACAAAATTTCCTTTTGAATTGAAAACTTGCCCGAATCGGATCCTTTCGATTTCTATATTGATGATATACTTACGAAGTTGTTCCAATTTATTGATTGGCATTAACCCTAGATCCTTGCCCCTGAAAGTTGAATCAATACTTTACTACTCGAGCTCCATCATGTACTATTTACATTACAACCCAACAAAAAGAGGGGTTCTAGTGGAACAGAACAAACGATGTCGGGCCAAGAGCACCTTCATTCCTATATAAAATGGCGGATGTAAAAATAAGAATCCACACCGGATCGTGTCCTTCAAGTCGCACGTTGCTTTCTACCACATCGTTTCAAACGAAGTTTTACCATAACATTCCTCTAATTTGGAGCCAGTATGGAATTGATTCAATTATGGAATCATGAATAGTCATTGGTTCAGTCGGTACATAGACATAGTAATCTATACCCTTTTTCTTCTATACATAGAACATAGATGGTAAAGATTTTTCTGAAGAAATCTTAGCAAGACCCCACCTTTTATTGTATGAATGCAACTTTTTTATAAAAAAAAAAAACAAACTAACAGAAATATAGAAATAACATAACTAACATAAATAACACGAATAAATGAATTCTTTTTAACCCTGCATATTCAAGTGACTCAATAGAAGAGATTGACCCATCTGCGACTTCTTTGAATACCAAAGATTCAACTCATAAGGAATCATTCAAAATTTTTATAATCGAAAAAATTTCCTATTTCGACATCATTATTGGAATAAAGTTTTACAGTAAAGACTACATTTGATCATCATAAAAAAAGAGAAATATCTCTTTCTTTTCGAATTGAATTATCAATGATTTAAAGCCGATAAATAGATTGAACAAGAAACCCAATTTTTTTTTCGTGAGATGGATAAAAAAGACTGATATAAGAGAAGATTTAGGTCCTTATTCTTTCGATTCTTATTTTATTAATCAGATGAACGAGTAGGGGTTTTTCGTATCTATCAGATAGACTGAACAACTGTCACTGTTATGGATATTCTATGTTATGGATATTCTATAATTAAATATTTCAATATTTAAGGGATTACATTTCTTTTTTCTTTTTAACAAAAATGGAAAGGCTGTTGTCACTGAACGTTGTCACTGAAATAGAACGAAATCGAATAATAACAATACATATATATTACATATTAAGTTAAACTAAGCATTTCCTCATTTTATATGTATTTTTTTTGTTTAACCTGGAATTAAGTAATCTTTCTGCAATCTTGGCATAAAGTGACTAAAATATATAAATTACCCCATCTCAATCGTTACATAGATTTACAATTATTCATTAGAACCAAACACGAAATACCTAAAAAGGTCAAAAAAACATCGGTTACATATATAACTTGATTCGTTGTTAATGAGATTCGGACAGACACAGATATTTAAATGAATATCTCCCGTTGCTGATTAATACCTATCTACCCCCCCCCCCCAATTCTCTGGGAATGCTGAATCAGAAATCAAAAAAGATCCCTTTTACGGAAAGGGAACTATCTAGGGACAAAGACAAACACGTCCAGATTAAGCCCTTGCTCCTAATTTTTATTTTACCCTAACCCAAGTCTTAAGAGACTTAATCCCATTGATTGAATGTAATAACCCCCTCTTGTCTCTTGTTTATAATTCAGAGGGCCTAACCTAATAATTGGGCTGCCTCATTTAAGTTTAATGGATAGGGAATAAGAGATAGGGAAGGTAGGTTCTTTCTTATTGCGATTCAAAACGGATCGTTGAAAATTCAAATAGATATGAGACATAAGGTTTTTAAGGTTTTTCTAAGTAACTAACTTCCTTCCAATATGAAGGGAATGAACATATGGTGAAAAGCCCGCCCTACTTTACTTTATTTGAAAGTGTGACCTATGTTCCCATCGTACCTGGATCACAAACAAAAATATTCAGTTATATCTGCATATCATTTGAACTCGATTCAGTTAGTTCAGTTTGTGAAAAAAAGATATGATTCAGAGAAGAATCATTCAAAATCAGAAAAGAAACAAGAATCACATTCTATCCAATATTAGGCCTTTAAGCAGAACGTTATTTACAAAAGCAACCTTTACTCTGATAGAATGGATATGTCCTGGGACGGAAGGATTCGAACCTCCGAATAGCGGGACCAAAACCCGTTGCCTTACCACTTGGCCACGCCCCATTTAGATTTCTATTCGACAATAATAAAGAATAATGTTAGTATTGGGTTTTGGTCAATTCCAGTCCAAATATCTATAGAAAATCTTTATAAAATAGATTAGATTCTTGCTAGGATTTTAACACGTGTAGATATAGAATTTAATTGAATTCATTGATCATTACATATAATTCAATTAAGATATTCTATGAAAGTATGATTTCTTCTATTCTCCTTTGAGAATTGGGGGATTTTTGATTGGGTACGTTCAAAGAAAAAGAAGGATTTTTTGTCTACCGTACTTTAACTTCATTTTTCCTTATATCAATAACTCAATCAAAATGCAATTATCTCCAAGAACAAAATGTCTGTTATGCTTAATATCTTTAGTTTGATCTGTATCTGTCTTAATTCTGCCCTTTATTCGAGTAGTCTTTTCTTCGCCAAATTGCCCGAGGCCTATGCTTTTTTGAATCCAATCGTAGATCTTATGCCAGTCATACCTTTGTTCTTTTTTCTCTTAGCCTTTGTTTGGCAAGCTGCTGTAAGTTTTCGATGAGATTTTTAATACCATCCTAGAAAATTCATGATTTATTCGAGAAAAAAATTCTAACAATTAATAAAATCAAATAAGTCTTACAGTATGAACCTTCGATTCAAACATTGAAAGTCCTGGATAGCCGCGATAAATCCAAATCTGGCTCACCCCATATCCCCCATTCTGACCTTTTTCCAGTGAAAGAATATTGGGGTTAGGTTAGGGTCCCCCACAATATATAATTTGGGGGTATGAAAGAAATTTTTGGTAATGAAAGACTCTTAGTATAACTGAATTTGAATTTCTGAAATTCTTTTCTGTTTCTAGAAAGCACTTCATTTCTTGGTGTCAAAATATTTGGTATAAAATAAAAATGGAGGATCTATTCTCTTTTCTCGTTTTTTTTCCAAAAAAAAGATCTTGGAGATTGTGTAATGCTTACTCTCAAACTTTTCGTTTACACAGTAGTGATATTCTTTGTTTCTCTCTTTATCTTTGGATTCCTATCTAATGATCCGGGGCGTAATCCTGGACGTGAAGAATAAAAGGAGGTTTTTCGTTTTCCTTGCTTGATTTTTAAATTTTCTTAGGGTTTTTTATCTATTCGACACGCTTAACTAAGAAAAAATAAAAGGATTGGCGAAATTTGAAAGAGAAATCAAATATCAAGTCATCAACAAAAACGGAAAGAGAGGGATTCGAACCCTCGGTACGAATAACTCGTACAACGGATTAGCAATCCGCCGCTTTAGTCCACTCAGCCATCTCTCCCAATTGAAAAAGATAATTATTATGTTACATTACACATGAAATAAGGATTGAAAAAATCTTTCTTTCTCTGTCTTTATCTATATTATATATCTACAACTTTTATTAGCAATTCCATTTAGATCAAGTAAGGGCTCGAAGGATTCAATAGAAAGAAAAAAATAGAAAGAAAAAAAAAAGAGGACCTTTTTGCTTTGATTTTGTTCGAAAGGCCCCTTTTTTATTCCCGTGGCCTGGCCTGGTCACTACCTAGCCGGGCCTTTTTTGTTCCAACGAATCCTAGGCAAAACAATTTATCCGATTTGAAAACAAAAAAGGGTTTGCTATTAAAGCAACAACAAAAAGACGAAGGAATATTTTCATTCTTATTATATAAAATCAAAGTGTCATTTCTTATTCTTCTTTCTTCCTTTTTTATTTCCTTGACAACCTTATTCTTACTAGAATAAAAAAAGAAACTATGGATTTTTACACAATGCATTTTTTGTT